TGTAGTGAATCTATATAGAATAACTTCGAGTCCTTGTTTCTTACTTGGTATTAGAGTTCGAATGAAAACCGCCCAATTGCAAGAATTTGCTATTTTGTGAGGATAAATCAAATAAGGTTTTCCTTAGAAAATTATTATTATCAATTATCAATGATATGATAAATAGATACGAATAGAGCAAGAAAAGAAGGAAATAAAAAAACAAAGTATAGAAAAGATATCCAAAATGATATAGAAATCACTATCCTACCCTTAGTTTTTATTTCCTTAATTTAATTGAATTTGTTTTGATTAGAGCCAAGTTCCTTAAAAACCTCTGCCTTTTTTAAAATATCCTGAACAGTTTCTGTAGGCTGAGCACCTTTTTCAAGGAAATAGAGAATTGCGGGAACGTTTAAATAAGTTTGATTCTTGATCGGATCATAAAAACCCACTTTCCGAAGATCTCTTCCTTCTCTTCGGGATCGAACATCAATTGCAACGATTCGATAGACGGCTCATCGGGATAGATGTAGATGAAAAAGAACCCCCCCCTAGAACCGTATAGGAAGTTTTATCCTCGTACGGCTCGAGAAAAAATGATTCAAAGTTTTGTCTATGGATAAAATTATAATAAATAGGAAAGGAATCCATATAAAATAAATTATTCTATAATTAAACTCATAGTCATAGTATAGTCTTTTTTATTTCGCTTCCTTCCTGAAAAAAAATCATTTGTACTCATAACTCAAGTTCAATAATTCAAAAATTTGAAAGATTTTTCTTTAATTTTGAATCTATTTTTTTTATTGAGTGGTCTTTAACCCACCCTTTTTGTCTCGTTTAAAATATATTTGGATTCTTTATTCGGATCCGTGAGACAATTAAAGTGGTGTTTCCTTGTTCTGGGATCCTTTATCTTTGTTTTAAATCATTGGGTTTAGACATTACTTCGGTGCTTCTTAATCCTTTCAAAATGGTAGCAACATACCCCTTTTGTGATTTCTTTCTATCAAAGAATCATACCAACGGTTGATTCGTGCGTGATACACTGTGGATTGAAAAAGGTTTAGCCGTTCCAACAATTTTTTTTTTCAATTTTGCTCGAATCGGATCCTTTTGATTTCTATTATCTATATTAATTATAGAAGATATACTTACGAAGTTGTTCCAATTTATTAATTGGCATTAACCCTAGATCGTTGCCCCTGAGAAATTAATCAATACTTTCTACTCGAGCTCCATCATGAACTATTTACATTATAACCCAATAAAAAAAAGAAGAGTTATAGTAGAATAGAACAAATGACGTCGAGCCAAGAGCACCTTCATTCCTAATATAAAATGGTGGATAAGAATCCACACGGGATCGTGTCCTTCAAGTCGCACGTTGCTTTCTACCACATCGTTTTAAACGAAGTTTTACCATAACATTCCTCGAATTTGGAATCAGTATGGAATTGATTCAATTATGGAATCATGAATAGTCATTGGTTCAATCAGTACAGAGACAAAGTCATTTATATTTCTTATTTTCTACATAGTCTACATAGATAATAATTTATTTTTATAGATAATATAATAAATATTTTTCTGAAGAAAAATTAGCAAGACCTCGGCTTTTTTTGTATGAATGGAACATTTTTATTTTTATGAACATTTTTCTAATTTTCTATAAATATATCTCGCAAAAAATATCTAATATCTATCTAAGAGAAATAGACAGAAATCAAATCAAAATAAAATATAGAAATAACATAACTAGCATCACACGAATAAGGAAATTCTATTTGACTCTGCTTCTTGAAGTGACTCAATAAGATAGACTGACCCATTTTCAACTTCCCAAAGATGGAACCTATAAGGAATGATTCCAAATTAGAAATCTTGATACTTGATATTTGAAAAAGTTTCCTACTTTCTATCTACATCATTATTTGAGTAAAGTTTTATAGTAAAGACTCCCTTTTTTTATTTTCTTATCATCATCATAAGAATAAGAAAGAGAAATCTTTGCTTTTTTTTCGAATAGAATTGTCAATGAAATGATGTAAAGTAAATAAACTAAATAAGTTAAATACATTGAACAAAAAAAAGAAATCTCATTGTTAAATATTTCAATTTTACTATTTTAGGGATGCAATTTCTTTTTCACAAAAATAAAAAGACTATTGTCACTGAAATAGGATAACAATACATACCTATAGGCTAAGCACTTCCTCGTTTTATATGTATTTTCTTTTCATATTTTGTTTAACCTGAGGTTAAGTAATCTTTCTGCAACTATGCTCTATGCCCCATCTTATCTTTATCTGGGTCACAAAAGGATTTTGAACTCGATTTAGTTCAGTTTGTGTTGTGAAAAAATATAAAATAAAAGAGAAATAATATTCTATTCCAATATTAGACCTTGAAACAGAACCTTGTTGAACAAAAAAGAAGTATTAGGATACAATGGATGGATATGCTCTGGGACGGAAGGATTCGAACCTCCGAATAGCGGGACCAAAACCCGTTGCCTTACCGCTTGGCTACGCCCCATTTCCTTTTTTTATTGCACACTATAATAATAATAAAGAATAATATTGGTATTAAGTGTTCGTCAATTCCAGTCCAAATATCTAGAGAAAATCTTTATTCTTTATAGAATCTATTATAGATTCGTGTTAGGATTTTGGAATGTGTATATCTATAATAATTCAATTGGATTTATTGATCATTACATATAATTCAATTAAGATATTGTATGAAAGTATGATTTCTTCTATTCTCCTTTGAGAATTGGAGGATTTTTGATTGAGCGGAAAAAGAAGGATTTTTTTGTCTACCCTACTTTCTTCATTTTTCCTTATATCAATAACTCAATCAAAATGCAATTATCTCGACGAAAAAAATGTCTGTTATGCTTAATATCTTTAGTTTGATCTGTCTTAATTCTGCCCTTTATCCGAGTAGTCTTTTCTTCGCCAAATTGCCCGAAGCCTATGCTTTTTTGAATCCAATCGTAGATGTTATGCCAGTCATACCTCTGTTCTTTTTTCTTTTAGCCTTTGTTTGGCAAGCTGCTGTAAGTTTTCGATAAGATTTTAACACTATCCTAGAAAATTCATTATCATTATTTATTCGAGAAAAATTATAACAATTTATGATGATAAGATCAAATAAGTCTGACAGTATGAACCTTCAATTCAAACATTGAAATTTCGAATAGCGGCGAGAAATCAGGCTCGTCCTATTTCCCAATTTTAATCCTTTTTCCGGCGAAATACCCTATTAGATTAGGGTCCCTTACAATATCTAATTGTGGGTATGAAAGTGATTTGTGGTAATCAAAGACTCTTATTACAAATTTCAACTTCATTTGAATTTCTGAACATTTTTTTTTTTCTATTTTTAGAATTCATTTCTTGGTGTCAAAATAGGATATGTGATATAAAAATGGAGGATCTATTATCTTTTCTCGTTTTTCTTTTTCAAAAAATGATCTTGGAGGTTGTGTAATGCTTACTCTCAAACTTTTCGTTTACACAGTAGTAATATTCTTTGTTTCTCTCTTCATCTTTGGATTCCTATCCAATGATCCAGGACGTAATCCTGGACGTGAAGAATAAAATAAAAATTTTGTTTTTCTTGCTTGATTTTACAATTTTCTTAAGATTTTATTTTAGCTATTCCACACATTTAACTAGTAAAAAAATAAATAAGGGGTTTGCAAAATTTTAAAGAAAAAAATAAAAAGTCATCAACGGAAACGGAAAGAGAGGGATTCGAACCCTCGGTACGAATAACTCGTACAACGGATTAGCAATCCGCCGCTTTCGTCCACTCAGCCATCTCTCCCAATCGAAAAAGATAATTACTATGTTACAGTACACATCAAGTAAGGATTAAAGAAAGTATTTCTTTCACATTCTTTATCGTTATTATATAATTAGCAATTCCATTTAGATGCTCGAAAGATCCAAATAGAAAGATAAATAAAGAAGACCTTATTGCTTTTATTTTGTTCGAAGTGCCTTTTGGGCCTGGCCCGGTCAATACCCAGCCGGGCCCTTTTTTTCTTCCAACGAATTTACTTTATTTATAGGCAACAGACTCTAAATAGCAAATTTTGTATCTGTGTAACAATTTCCGTTCTGGGGTTTACATATACTTATAATTTTTGTTATAATGGAAATTGAGAAGGATTTTTGATTCAAAAGAATCAATCAATTAAGTATGTATAAATTTGTATTTTCTTATGTCATCAGGCAAACCAAATTTTAGATTCAAATCCCAGAATCATTCACGAATTGTTAGTCAAGGAATAGTTAATGGTTCCCCTTTGTCATAAATTTTGACTTTTTTGAGTAAAAATCCACATTTTATTTTTCAAAAGTCCGTGGAAGTTTTTCGGCATTGTGTGTTTTGAGATACTATACAATCAATCGAAGGCGTAGATCAAATACAATCAAAAGGGCAATAAAAGGTTTCTTTTCTAATTTTTCTAAATTTAGAAAAAGGATTAAAAAATGGATGCAATATGCAAGTACAATAAACTAAAGTCTAGTAAAAAAAGGGGGGGAATTTTTTCTCCTATTGTGTATCGTTTTGGCGGCATGGCCGAGTGGTAAGGCGGGGGACTGCAAATCCTTTTTCCCCAGTTCAAATCCGGGTGCCGCCTCATCAACAAACGAATTGAAATTTCTTATTCTGTTGTGCTGTTTTATTCTGTTCTGGGAATTTTGTAAAAAAAAAAGATTGGAAATCTTTGAATCTAAAATTCAAATCAAAGAAAGATTCTAATGGAAAAATTAGAAATAATGGTCGAAGCAAGACTTCCCGATTCTCTTCTACTGCTAATGTAATGTCTACTGATTGGGTCTTGAATTACATTGTATAGCCGGGATAATTCAACTACTAGTTGGGGAAAGTGCTTTCTATACTGTAATCTACATATATATAGACGAATAGCAAAGCAATTGATCTATGATCTAGCAATTGATCTATGATCTATTTTGACTTTCAAGGGCACGAAAAAAAAAAGAAGGGGCCCTCGTAGGATTCCATTACTAACATTCCTTTGTAATGTCATTGTGTATTTTACTTGTGTTTATTCTTTCCCGATTAGAAATCATTAGAAATCATATAGGAATTTTTGAAATGGATTTTTTTTCGTTCATCAATAGTGTTCTGCCAGAATCCTTTTTTGACTCTGGACCATTCATTCTACTATTATTAGTGAGCAATAATGGAATAATTCTATCATAGAGATAAGGGACATAATTCACATGGATATAGTAAGTCTCGCTTGGGCTGCTTTAATGGTAGTCTTTACATTTTCCCTTTCACTCGTAGTATGGGGAAGAAGTGGACTTTAGAAGCACTCCTACTTTAGTTGAGGAATGAAACTGTTTTATAGATCGTTCTGCAACGCATTTTTTATTTAAATTGAAAAATTTTCAAATAAAAATATCTTCATTTCTAAATTCCATTGGATTGGATTCTAGTGGAGAAATGTAGTCTATAAAGACTAATTATTTAAGATTCATCGGAATCGGAATAAATAGATAGATCAAAGAAATAGAATTGGGTCCTACGTCAATTCTATATATGGATAATAATAATAATAACTACATATATTGAAGATAGAAGCTAATATAGTATACCAAGTTTATTAGAAAGTCAAGTATAACTTTATATACTACTATAACACTAATAGAGAGTATGGTAAGTAAGAAATAAATTTCTTACTTACCATACTCTCGGATCTCATAGAATACCGCCGACTATAGCCCGTGGATTTCATCTAAGACGCAAAAATAGAATACTTTTCTTTTGATTTCTTCAACTATTGAGAATAATTCAGAAGTCAAGTTTCATTTAAAGTAATTAATTATTTTGACTTTCTGTTTTTACGTAAATTATAAGTAGAAAAGCAGTAGGAACTAAAATGAACAGTGCAGTAGCAATAAATGCAAGAATATTTACTTCCATAATCTCATCGTTTTTTTATTTCACAATAACTCGGGATTTAATCCCATAGAGATGATAAATTTTTCGCCTGTCAATTCAATGAATACATTAACTATTAACTATCGATGATTTTGAATCGGATCAATATCATGAATAAAAATATCTGAGCTATTAAATTAATTCGTCGTCGAGAATTGAATAGTATAACATACGAAGATCCTTTATCCATATCGAATCCAAGATTGGATTCCCGGACCAATCAAAAATTCATTTATTTATCCTTTTTTTTATGTTCTTTGTTTTCTATAACCTACCTTAGGTCTTCCTTGTAGAACCATCAACTGAAGTATCATCTAACCACCCGTCCGTTTCCATTAACTACAAAACCCCAACAAACAATACAAGCGAAGTGGAACAAGAGAGGAATTAGGTTCTAAATTTTAATGATCCAATTTTCTTTGGAAGAAAAAGAAGTATGAGAAATATTAGTCGCGGGAGAAAAGATGGAATATTTTATCAACTTCACTATTTTAGTTCTTTTCATTTTAGTTTAGGGTTTGTTCTTTCTTCGATAGAATCCTGAAAAAAAGAGGGGAAACCCCTTCGGAATTCAATTGCTCTCTGTCCCTTCTTTGACAGAAAATGGAGAGGCGAATTAATGTACTTATTGGATTAGATACGTCGGGACTGACGGGGCTCGAACCCGCAACGTCCGCCTTGACAGGGCGGTGCTCTAGCCTATTGAACTACAATCCCAGGGAAATAAGAAGAGATCTTGCAGAAAATTTGGATTCTTTTTTATTCTCTTGTATCAGGTCAGGTATTTCTTAAGGGTTCTATCAAGTAGATTGGCGAATTGTTGGGCCGAGCTGGATTTGAACCAGCGTAGACATCTTGTCAACGAATTTACAGTCCGTCCCCTTTAACCACTCGGGCATCGACCCAGCGTCTAATTTATTTTAGACGTTCCATAAGCCACTTCCTTTCGTTTCCCAGGCAGACTTTACAAATATATATCACTTGATATAAAATAGAAAGTCCCACTAAGTAGACTAATAGAAGGACTTGACAAATATAGATCACTTGATAGGAAATCCCGCTCCTATAGTCTTGTATACCCCCAGAGGGACTTGAACCCTCGTTTTCTCCGTGAAAGAGAGATGTCTTAACCACTGGACCATAGGGGCGGCCCTGTGGCCATCATAATATAATATAACTTAATATAACTCAGGCTGAGAGCCACCAAAAGGAGACACATAAAATATTCGGGGGTTTAATGGGAATCAAACTTTACCATTAAATACAACCTTGAAACTTGATTTCATTGGTCTTTTTCGTCTTTATATCTCTCAGTCACAAAGGGTTATACCTTGGATCCAAGATCTACCACTCTGCAGTAGATTCAAGGTGGTTTACCTAAATATGATTTTTTTTTGTCGCTCAAATTATATTGAGCCCTAAGTCATACTGTCAATTGACGACACGACAGGACAGCACAAGAGGGCAATAAACGAGGCGAGAACGCGCCGATATAGATTACCGCGTTCATTAATACAACATTCATAA